GGTCGTATTGACGGAAAAGAAATTGCACGTGTCGAATGGATTCGCGAGGGTAGGGTTCCCCTACAAACTATTCGAGCTAAAATTGATTATTGTTCCTATACAGTTCGAACTATCTATGGTGTATTAGGTATCAAAATTTGGATATTTATAGACGAGGAATAATAAAGACAAGGCTTTCTTTTTAACATAAAAAAAAGAGAAACCCTTCATTCTTTTGCTCAAAACTATCAATTAATTATTTATTCTCTAAGATTGAATAAAAATCAGATTGACACTTATTTTAAGAAAATTGCTATGCTTAGTGTGTGACTCGTTGGTTTTTTAGAATTAGGATTAAAAAAGACCAGCCCAACACCATAATATGAACTAATAACTAACCATAGAACTAATAACCAACTCATTACTTCGCATTATCTCGATCTAAGGAACCAGTCAAGATATGATATATTGGTCATATCTTTGTAACAACTGAAATTTTTTTTTTCTGAAAAAAATAAATCTGATTTTTAAGCTGTAAAGCAAAATAGAGAAGAAAGATGTGGATATAATATAAATGGAAGGATGAGAGAAAGAGAGAGAAAAAATATCAATGATATAGAATTCCAATATGTAATATGTAAGGTCTATAAGTCATCTTATAAAAGGCAGTGTAATAAAGCATTAATACTGATTCTTATATATATATAACATAATTAAATTATAACATAATTTAATGTTCTTATTTAATATATATTTATATATATTTTTAATATAATTTGATATAATTTATTGATATAATTTAATATATTTCTTATTTTTTAATATATTTGTTATTTATATATAATATATATAATCTTATTTATAAATAATTTAATATAATTTAATATATAATAATATAGAACATAATTTAATTTTATAACATAATTAAATATTTAAATTAAATATTTAATTTAAAATTTTTTAATTTCAAATTATAGAACAAAACAAAAAAATCAAGAGCTTCGAGCCAATAAAGACTAAGAAGATTGACTCAAGAACAAATTTCATTACGAGCTCCGTTGTAAAAATTGGACCTAAGCATTAAGTAAGAAGCGATGGGAACGATGGAAGTTGTGAATGCAAAAGATTTTAGTGAAAAATGAATCTTAATGATTCACTGGTCGGGATGGCGAAATGAAACGGAGGTCAATTCATCTATTGTAAGAAGTCAGGAGACAAGCCGAAAATTGAAATAGAAGAGTAAATATTCGCCCGCGAAAACTTTCTTTTTTTTGAATTGATAAATTTGGACGATAAAAAAAAAAAAAATATGTTCTATTTATATTTCAAAATAATAATTTAAAATAACAATATGATTTCGAAAATAGAAACTAAAATCTTTAATTGTCTATTTAAACAAGATCTATAGATTACTAATAGATTAGATTATATGAAGTGTCAAAAAATGACACGATTCTATTTAAATACATGTATATCTTACTATATATCTTAATCTTACTATATATCTTAATTAGTTAATTATTTAATATTTTATTAAATATTTAATTTCATTAATTAAGATTCGAAATCTTTTTTGTTTTTTAATTCTTTTATTCGCGAGGAGCCGGATGAGAAGAAACTCTCACGTCCGGTTCTGCAGTAGAGATGGAATTCATAATCAACCATCAACTATAACCCTAAAAGAACCAGATTCCGTAAACAACATAGGGGAAGAATGAAGGGAATATCGTATCGAGGGAATCGTATTTGTTTCGGTAAATATGCTCTTCAGGCACTCGAACCCGCTTGGATCACATCTAGACAAATAGAAGCCGGTCGACGGGCAATGACACGAAATGCACGTCGTGGGGGAAAACTATGGGTACGTATATTTCCAGACAAACCAGTTACACTAAGGCCCGCAGAAACACGTATGGGTTCGGGGAAAGGATCCCCGGAATATTGGGTAGCTGTTGTTAAACCAGGTCGAATACTTTATGAAATGGGCGGAGTAAGAGAAAATAGAGCTAGAAGGGCTATTTCAATAGCAGCATCCAAAATGCCTATACGGACTCAATTGATTATGTCGGGATAAAGGCGAAAAGGGTAGAACTAACAGAAATGAGTCTTGGGTGTGAAAAAAAATTGCTTATTTCTTTATTTTTTTCTTTTTAGACAAAAAATATTTCTTTTTTTTATCCTTTACTTTACATTAAAAGAACAAATTACAAAATGATATGATTCAATCTCAGACCCATTTAAATGTAGCAGATAACAGCGGGGCTCGAGAACTGATGTGTATTCGAATCATAGGAGCTAGCAATCGTCGATATGCTCATATTGGTGACGTTATTGTTGCTGTGATCAAAGAAGCAGTACCAAATGTGCCCCTAGAAAAATCAGAAGTGGTCAGAGCTGTAATTGTGCGTACCTGTAAAGAATTCAAACGTGATAACGGTATGATAATCCGATATGATGACAATGCTGCAGTTGTTATTGATCAAAAAGGAAATCCAAAAGGAACGCGAGTTTTTGGCGCGATCGCCCGGGAATTAAGACAATTTAATTTTACTAAAATAGTTTCATTAGCTCCCGAAGTATTATAAAAGGGGATCGCGCTATTTTATAGTGGGATATTTGAAAGAAATGGATTGAGAAATAGATTGTATCTCACGCATATACCTTTATCCATAAAATTCATAAAATATTCATAAAAAAAAAAAAAGAAATAAGCATGTTGATTATATCAAATTTTGAGTCACCAACTATTTTAGTTCATCATGGGCAGGGACACTATTGCTGAGGTAATAACCTCTATACGAAATGCTGATATGGATAAAAAAAGAGTAGTTCGAATAAGAGCTACTAATATTACCGAAAATATTGTAAAAATACTTTTAAGAGAGGGTTTTCTCGAAAACGTGAGAAAACATCGAGAAAGCAACAAAGATTTTTTTGTTTTAACGCTACGACATAGAAGGAATAGGAAAAGGCCCTCTATAAATCTTTTAAATTTAAAACGGATCAGTCGACCTGGTCTACGAATCTATTCTAATTATCGACTAATTCCGCGCATTTTAGGCGGGATGGGAATTGTAATTATTTCTACTTCTCGAGGTATAATGACAGACCGAGAAGCTCGGCTAGAAAGAATCGGCGGAGAAATTTTGTGTTATATATGGTAATCTTTTTAATATACAAATTGGAGCCAAAATTTACAATTTTTAATTGTAAAATAAAAAAGAAAAGGGACGAGTTGTCTAATATTGTTCCTCCTTCATTAGTTGATACTTCAAGGAGACTTTACCTGGAATGAAAGAACAAAAATGGATTCATGAGGGTTTAATTACCGAATCGCTTGCCAATGGCATGTTCCGAGTTCGTTTAGATAATGAAGATCTGATTCTAGGTTATGTTTCAGGAAAGATCCGACGTAGTTTTATACGGATACTACCGGGAGATAGAGTCAAGGTTGAGGTAGATCGGTATGATTCAACCAAAGGGCGTATAATTTATCGACTCCGCAAGAAGGATTCGAAGGATTAAATGGTTTGAACACCCCGTTCGCGAGAATACGATTCGAGATGCCAAATCTCAAGAAACTTTTTTCTTCCAAGAAGTAAATTACAATTTAAGATAAGGAATGACCAATATGAAAATCAGAGCTTCTGTTCGTAAAATTTGTGAAAAATGTCGACTAATCCGCAGGCGGGGGCGAATTATAGTAATTTGTTCCAATCCGAGACATAAACAAAGGCAGGGATAATCACACTCGCTAAATGAAACGATACATAAATATAAATAAGGAATCCGTTTTAATATGAAATGAAATGGATATATCCATATATCTCTAACTCATATTTTCGAGATGATAAAATATGGCAAAAGCTATACCGAGAATTGGTTCGCGCAGGAATGGACGTATTGGGTCACGTAATGGACGTATGGGGTCACGTAAGAGTGCACGTAGAATTCCAAAGGGAGTTATTCATGTTCAAGCAAGTTTCAATAATACCATTGTCACCGTTACAGATGTACGGGGCAGGGTGCTTTCTTGGTCCTCTGCCGGTACTTGTGGATTCAAGGGTACGAGAAGAGGGACACCATTTGCTGCTCAAACCGCAGCAAGCAATGCTATTCGTACAGTAGTGGACCAAGGTATGCAACGAGCGGGGGTCATGATAAAAGGCCCCGGTCTCGGAAGAGACGCGGCTCTCCGAGCTATTCGTAGAAGTGGTATATTATTAGCTTTTGTACGGGATGTAACCCCTATGCCACATAATGGCTGTAGACCTCCGAAAAAAAGACGTGTGTAGAAATGCACATTGAAGAACTTTCAAGAGAAACAAGAGAAATAAATGATTCAATGAGCTAATGAAATTATATTACTATGGTTCGAGAGAAAATAACAGTATCTACTCGGACACTACAGTGGAAATGTGTTGAATCAAGAACAGAGAGTAAACATCTTTATTATGGGCGTTTTATTCTGTCTCCACTTCTGAAAGGTCAAGCAGACACAATAGGCATTGCGATGCGAAGAGCTTTGCTTGGAGAAATAGAAGGAACATGTATCACACATGCAAAATTTGATAAAATACCGCATGAATATTCTACCATAAAGGGTATTCAAGAATCGGTACATGAAATCTTAATGAATTTGAAAGAAATTGTATTGAGAAGTAATCTATATGAAACTTGTGACGCCTATATTTGTGTCAGGGGGCCTGGATATGTAACTGCCCAAGATATCGTCTTACCACCTTATGTAGAAATAGTTGATAATACACAACATATAGCTAGCTTGACGGAACCGATAGATTTGTGTATTGTATTACAAATCGAGCGAAATCGCGGATATCTTATACAAACGCCGCAGAACGTTCAAGATGGAAATTATCCTATAGATGCTGTATTCATGCCTGTTCGAAATGCAAATCATAGTATTCATTCTTATGGGAATGGGAATGAAAAACAAGAGATACTTTTTCTCGAAATATGGACAAACGGAAGTTTAACTCCGAAAGAAGCACTTCAGGAAG